TCCGGGCTGTATTGCTGATAAAAGTCGTGATAACAGTATAATAAAGATTTAATAGCCTTTCAATTCAATCTCTATATCTAAATAATTCTAATATAGTAATTTTGTTTGTTTTACTTTTTTTGGAGAGATGGCTGAGTGGGCTAAAGCGGCGGATTGCTAATCCGTTGTACGAGTTATGCGTACCGGGGGTTCGAATCCCTCTCTTTCCCGTTTTGTTAATGAATTGAGATTATCTTTTTATTTACAATTTAACGTGTAAAAAATAAGGTATTTTTTATTCTTCACGGCCAGGATTACGTACTGGATCATTAGACAAAAATCCGAAGATGAAGAGAGAAACAAAGAATATAACTACTGTGTAAACAAACAGTTTAAGAGTAAGCATTACCCAATCTCCATGATTGTTTTTTTTGTAAAAAAAAGAAGGGGGGGAATATATTCTCCTTTTTTATATCACATATATTTGTTTGATACTATGAAATAAAGCGATGTTTCTAGAAATAAAAAATAAAATGATCTGAAATTAACTTGTAATGTAATCAAAATAAATAATAATCGTTTCTTAATATTAAATATATATAATCTATATAATCAATAATACATAGGGTCTGTTATTGGAAAAAGGTCCCCAGAACGGAGTTCTCGTGGATAGACACGAATTTCAATGTTTGAATCATTGTTATCATTTTTTGTAATTATGAAATTAAAGACCTCATCGAAAACTTAGAGCGGCTTGCCAAACAAATGCTAGGAGAAAAAAGAATACAGGTATGACTGGCATAACATCTACGATTGGATTTAAAAAAGCGTAGGCCTCGGGCAATTTTGAAAAGAAAAAAAGACTCGAATAAAGAGTAAAATTAAGACAGATCAAACTAAAGATATTAAATGTAACAACCATTTTTTTTTTCATGAAGATAATTGCATTTTGATTGGGTAAATCTACCAAAATAATTATTTTGGTAGATTTACCCAATCAAATCAAAAAAACTTCTATTATCAAAGGCTAAGAGAATAGAAGAAATTATACTTTCACATAATATTTTAATTCAATTATATGTAATGATCAATGAATTGGGTTTTATTCTATATTTAGAGTTGACCAGAATTGATAAGTAATCAAGACCAATAGTCGTTTGATTAGTGTTGAATAGAAATCGAATTGGGGCGTAGTCAAGTGGTAAGGCAACGGGTTTTGGTCCCGCTATTCGGAGGTTCGAGCCCTTCCGTCCCAGAACATACCTGTTTTATCAGAATAAACGTTTTTTTGAACGAATCCTAATTAATTATTTGCTATTTCATATCCATAATATAATGTATATACGTGTGTATGTGTAAAAAGATTGATAAACCCCCTTCTTTTTTTTTACAAAATCAAAAGAGCGATTTCGTTTAAAAAATAAAAGATTTAGAATCATCTTGTTATCATAGAATGTAATATAAACCGATTGGGTGTAAAAACAGAGGATCGAGTCCGTTTATCACGAGGTATCTATCTTTTTCTTATCTATCTATTTTAGTATAATATTAAGAATTATGAATAATAAGAAAACACAAAAACTTTGTTTGAACTGTATCGCACTATAGTATTATTTCGTTTAGTATTATTTGATAACCCCAATTTGACTTTGGTTCAAATAAACTTTCACATAAAAATGGAAGAATTAAAAAAAAAATTAGACCGAGAGCGAATTCGGAAACAGGACTTTTATTTTTTATATCCACTTTTTTTCCAGGAGTATATTTATGCACTTACTAAGAATCGTAGTTTCAATCGATCAAGTTTGTTCGCAAATGTAGGTTATGACAAAAAGGTTAGGTTACTAATTGTGAAACGCTTAATTACTCGAATGTATCATCAGAATTATTTTCTTATTTCTACTTATGATTATAACCAAAATTATTTTTTTGGGCACAACAAACTTTTTTTTCAAATCATATCGAGTAAGTTAGCAGTTATTGTAGAAATTAAACTTTTCCTAGGCGTAGTATCTTCTCTTGAAGATAATAAAATAGCCGAATCTAAAAATTTACGATCAATTCATTCCATATTTCCCTTTTTAGAAGATAAATTATCCCGTTTAAATTATGTGTCAAAGATACTAATACCTTATCCTGTTCATCTTGAAATATTGGTTTTAATTCTTCGTTGTTGGGTGAAAGATGCTTCTTCTTTACATTTGTTACGATTCGTTTTCCACGAGAATCGTAATTGGAACCTTTTTTTTTTTCAAAATAAATCTATTTCCAACCTTTCAAAAAGAAATCAGAGATTCTTTTTATTCTTATATAATTCTCATGTCTGTGAATACGAATCTATTTTTGTTTTTTTACGTAACCAATCCTATCATTTACAATCAACATTTTTTGGAACTTTTTTTGAGCGAACTATTTTCTATGTAAAAATAAAAAAAGAGTATCTTGTCAATGTCTTTACTAAAGATTTTCAAGCCATATCATGTATGTTCAAAGATATTTTTTTGCATTATGTTAGGTATCA